TCAAATTTAATGAGGATTTGGTTCATCCCACACGTACACGCCATGGGCATCCTGCTTTTCTATGTTATATGGACTTGTATGTAACTATTGAAAGTGAAGATATTCTATATAACGTGACTATTCCACAAAAAAGTTTTCTTTTAGTTCAAAATGATCAATATGTAGAATCAGAACAAGTGATTGCCGAGATTCGCGCGGGAACATACACTTTGAATTTTAAAGAAAGGGTTCGAAAGCATATCTATTCCGACTCCGAAGGAGAAATCCACTGGAGTACTGATGTGTACCATACACCTGAATTTGCATATAGTAATGTCCACCTCTTACCAAGAACAAGCCATTTATGGATATTAAAAGGAAGTTCGTGCAGATACCGTGTAGTCTCTTTTTCAATACATAAGGATCAAGATCAAGTTCATTCTCTTTCTGTTTCTGCCGGAGGAAGATATATTTCGAGCTTTTCAGGAAATAATGATCAAGTTAGATACAGATTCTTTAGTTCGGATCTTTCTGGTAAAAATCAAAGTAAGATTACTGACTATTCAGAGCATAATCGAATCATATGTACTGGTCATTGTAATCTCATATATCCCCCAATTCTACATGAGAGTTATGATTTATTGGCAAAGAGGCGAAGAAATAGATTCATCATTCCATTCCAATCGATTCCAGAACGGGAGAAAGAACTAATGTCCCCTGCCGATATCTCGATTGAAATACCCATAAATGGTATTTTCCGTCGAAAAAGTATTTTTGCTTATTTCGATGATCTTCAATACAGAAGAAACAGTTCAGGAATTACTAAATATGGGACTATAGGAGTGCATTCAATCCTCAAAAAAGAGGATTTGATTGAATATCGAGGAGTCAAAGAATTTAAGCCAAAATACAAAATGAAAATAGATAGATTTTTTTTCATTCCCGAGGAAGTACATATTTTACCTGAATCTTCTTCCATAATGGTACGGAACAATAGTATCATTAGAGTGGATACACGAATTGCTTTAAATACAAGAAGCCGAGTAGGCGGCTTGGTCCGAGTGGAGAAAAAAAAAAAAGAGATTGAACTTAAAATCTTTTCTGGAGATATCCATTTTCCCGGAGAGACAGATAAGATCTCCCGACACAGCGGGATCTTGATACCACCAGGAACGGTAAAAAAAAATTCGAAGGAATCAAAAAATTTGCAAAATTGGATCTATGTCCAACGGATTACACCTACTAAGAAAAAGTATTTTATTTTTGTTCGGCCCGTAATCATATATGAAATAGCAGACGGTCTAAATTTATCAACACTTTTCCCTCAAGATCTGTTGCAGGAAAGGGAAAACCTGCAACTTCGAGTTGTTAATTATATCCTTTATGGATATGGTAAACCTGTTTTGGGAATTTCTGACCCAAGTATTCAATTAATTCGTACTTGTTTATCGCTGGATTGGGATCAAGAAAAAAAAAGTTCTTCTATTGAGGAGGCTCATGCTTCTTTTATTGAAGTAAGTACAAGAGGTTTGATTCGATATTTCTTACGAATTGACTTAGTGAAATCCCATAGTTTGTATAGCCGAAAAAGGAAGGATTTCTCAAGTTCTGGATTCCTCTATGATAATGCGTCAGAGCGTGCCAATATCAATCCATTTTCTCTCAAGGCAAGAATTCAACAATCACTTAGACAAAATCAAGGAACTATTAGTACGTTGTTGAATAGAAATAAGGAATACCAATCTTTGATAATTTTATCATCACCTAATTGTTTTCGAATGGGTCCATTCAACAATGTAAAATATCACAATGTGATAAAAGAAAGAATTAAAAGCGATCCTATAATTTTAATTAGGAATTACTTGGGCCCTTTAGGAACAGCTCTTCAAATTGCGAATTATTCTTCATATTCATTTTACCATTTTATAACTCATAATCAGATCTCGGTAACTAAATATTTGCAACTTGAGCTTGACAATTTAAAAAAGAACGTTCAAGTAATTCAAATTAAATATTATTTAATGAATGAAAATGGGAGAGTTTCTAAGCCCGATCCATGCAGTAACATCATTTTGAATCAATTCAATTTGAATTGGCATTTTCTCTATCATGATTATCATCACAATTATTGTGAAGAAAGATCCCCAATAATTAGCTTGGGGCAGCTGATTTGTGAAAATCTATGTATAGCCAAAAATGGGCCACACCTAAAATCGGGTCAAGTTATAATTGTTCAAGTCGACTCGGTAGTAATAAGATCAGCTAAGCCTTATTTGACCACCCCAGGCGCAACTCTTCATGGCCATTATGGAGAAATCCTTTCCGAAGGCGATACGTTAGTTACATTTATATATGAAAAATCAAGATCTGGTGATATAACGCAGGGTCTGCCAAAAGTGGAACAAGTGTTAGAAGTGCGCTCTATTGATTCAATATCGAGCAACCTAGAAAAGAGAGTTGAAGGTTGGAACGCGTGTATAACACGAATTCTGGGGATTCCTTGGACATTCTTGATTGGTGG